TTCAAAACTACCTGTTATCCAATAAAAACCTAAAATTCCTAATAATAAACCAAAATCACCTACACGGTTAGTTACAAATGCTGTTTGACAAGCATTTGATGCAGGAGGTCGCGTAAACCAAAACCCTATTAATAGATAGGAACACATTCCAACCAATTCCCAAAAAAAATAAATTTGTATCAAATTTGAACTAGTAACTAATCCTACCATGGAAGTACTGAAAAAACTCATATAAGCAAAAAATCTCAAGTATCCTTGATCGTGAGCCATATAATTATCACTATAAATAAGAACCATGATTCCAACAGTAGTGATTAACATTGACATAATAGAAGTAAGTGGATCGATCAAGCAGCCGAATTCTAAAGAAAAATCATTATCGAGTGTCCAAGACCATACATATTGGTGGATAGAACTGCTATTTACTTGCTGAATAGACAGATTAGTTGAAAAAATCATGATTATACTTAACAATAAAATACTTGGAAAAGCCCACATACGACGAAGATTTTTTGTTGCTGTCGGAAAAAGAAGAAGGCCCACTCCTATTAACATAGGAACTGGAAGTGGAACGAAAGGTAAAATCCACCCATATTGATATGTTTGTTGCATAAGAAAATTTAAATTCATAATTAATTGTTTCCGATTTATCGGATTTTACTTCTTTTGAAAGGAGTCAATAAAAAAATGAAAATATGCACTAACTTAAATATAAAAATATTTTTTTTTATTTTTATTTCTTTTTACTTATTCTTTCTGAATTTCTTGTAAATATTGCAAATATTCAAATCAAGAAGTTCCAATTGGTCAAATCATATGAAAGACAAAGATTAATTATGAGTCTCCTTCTAATTTGAAAATTCAAGTCAAATTTGGACAAGTTACTCAAAATATTCTTCTTTTTTTTAGAAAAATTTTATGCGATTTTACCATATCGTTCATAGTCTATTCTTTTAGAATTTTAGAAAAAAATTATCTAGAAAAGCGCAGATTTTTTTTGAACAATAGATGTCTTTCACATCCAGCTATACGAATGAGTAATCTCTTCATTTTATTTAAATGGCAGTTCCAAAAAAACGTACTTCTGCATCAAAAAAGCGTATTCGTAAAAATTTTTGGAAAAGGAAAGGCTATTGGGCGGCGTTAAAAGCATTTTCTTTAGGGAAATCTCTTTCTACCGGGACTTCAAAAAGTTTTTTTGTGCGACAAACAAATAAAATCAAAAAATAAGTTATTAAGAAATAAAGCGGAAAACCTTAGAACAATATAAATCGACCTGACTCAAAAAAGGAACCCTTCCGTTTCAAAAAAAAAATTCCCCAATTCCATTTCCTGGTGAATTAATCAATGGGAAATGGAATTCTTCTGGTTACTTTGACCGAATTCAAACAAAGTTTTTTTAACAAAAAAAACACAAGATACTCGATTTTAATTTTCGTATATTTTCTTGCCAGGACGGGAATCTTTTTTTCCCATCAACCTATTTGTACTATAATATTTTTTGCACAACTTTCTTACTTTTTAATTTCTATAAATTCTTATATAGAGCCCATATATCTCTCCCCATCAATTCACGCAAAAACACTTAATGAAAATATTCTGGATAAATAGGTGTGAATTTTGAATAATCTAAAATCTTTTTTTGTTCATTCATAAAACTGATTTTTGGGTTGTACTTTTTTAAATTAAAATCAAAAACGGTAAATTTTAAAAAATGTTTTTTGGGGGGGCTTAATGCATAGTAAAACTTGCTGCTTTTACAAGAGTTCCAGTCGAGAAGAGTCTAAAACCCACAATAAAACTAAAACAATGAACCTTCAAGTACATATTTGAAGAAATTTGTATTCATCAATTTGAATCTTTCCAACAAAATATTGCATTCTTCAATCTAGACGATTTCTTATTCATAGGCTATTATAGGATCAAGACAAGCCGCTATGGTGAAATTGGTAGACACGCTGCTCTTAGGAAGCAGTGCTAGAGCATCTCGGTTCGAGTCCGAGTGGCGGCATGACATGCCCTAAAAAAATAAAATAGATCCTATAATGAATAATAATGAATTTAATTTCGGATTTCGATTTTATAATTAAGGAACTTTTTTTTATGATATTTTCAACTTTAGAGCATATATTAACTCATATTTCTTTTTCGACTGTTTCAATTCTAATTACAATTCATTTGATAACCTTTTTTGTCGATGAAATCGTAAAACTATATGATTCATCCGAAAAGGGCATGATAATGATCTTTTTGTGTATAACAGGATTATTAATTTCTCGTTGGGTTTATTCAAAACATTTTCCACTAAGTGATTTATATGAATCGTTAATCTTCCTTTCATGGAGTTTTTCTTTTATTTATATCGTTCCATATTTCAAAAAAGAAAAAAATATTCTAAACACAATAATTAGCCCAAGTGCTGTTTTTTCCCAGGGATTTGCTACCTCAGGTCTTTTAACTGAAATACACGAATCCACAATATTAGTACCCGCTCTTCAGTCTGAGTGGTTAATAATGCATGTAAGTATGATGATATTAGGATATGTAGCCCTTTTATGTGGATCATTATTATCAGTATCACTTCTAGTCATTACAGTTAGAAAAAATAGAAGATTTTTTTCTACGAATAATCGTTTATTAAATTTAAATGAGTCATTTTTACTTGGTAAAGTCAAATACATGAATGAAGGAAAAGGAAAAAATGTTTTACAAAAAACTTCTTTTTTTTCTCCAATAAATTATTATAAGTCGCAATTGATTCAACAATTGGATTATTGGAGTTATCGGGTTATTAGTCTAGGATTTCTCTTTTTAACGATAGGAATTCTTTCTGGAGCAGTATGGGCTAACGAAGCATGGGGATCCTATTGGAGTTGGGACCCAAAAGAAACTTGGGCCTTTATTACTTGGATCATATTTGCAATTTATTTACATACTCAAACAAATACAAAATTGAAGGGTACAAATTCAGCAATTGTAGCGTTTATTGGGTTTCTTATAATTTGGATATGCTATTTTGGAGTAAATCTATTAGGAATAGGGTTACATAGTTATGGTTCATTTACATTAACATCTAATTAAATTCAAAAAGCTTCCTACTTACGAATAGTAATAGAAAAGCATACAACGCATATGAATATCACTTTGTGTGAACTAGCGAGAGCCCCGTGACTTTGATTCGCGGCACTCTCGCCAGTTCTAGTTCAAATTTATTTTTTTTTACTTAACACAAGAGAAGAAAAAGCCTTCTTTTTTTTTCATTGTACAACGAACCTTTTTGGAAACGATAAGATCGTTTTTTCATTTTTTTATCAATAAAAAAACGATCTATAAAAAGAATTAGATAGTATAACTTCAACCTTTTCAACTGATAGTGAAAGAACGAAATCTGGGTATATACCAATACCGAGTACGGGTAAAAAAATAGATATTGAAAGAAAGAATTCTCGCGGCCCAGAATCAAAAAAATAAGAGTTTGGGCCGTTAAATATCTTGTATCCATAGAACATCTGGCGTAACATAGATAATAAATAAATAGGGGTTAATATCATTCCAATTGCCATTACAAAAGTAATTGGGATTTTTGTCATTAAAAGAAATTTTGGACTAGTAACTAATCCAAAAAATACTATTAATTCGGCAACAAAACCACTCATACCTGGTAATGCGAGGGAGGCCATCGAAAAACTACTGAACATCGTGAACATTTTTGGCATTGGGATAGCTATTCCACCCATTTCATCAAGATAAAGAAGACGTATTCTATCATAAGTTGTTCCGGCCAAGAAAAAAAGTGCAGCACCGATAAATCCATGAGAGATTATTTGTAAAAGGGCTCCGTTGAGCCCCATATCCGTGATAGAACCAATTCCTATAATTATAAAACCCATGTGAGATACAGAGGAATAGGCTATTCTTTTTTTTAAATTCCGTTGACCCAGAGATGTTGAAGCTGCATAGATTATTTGCATTGCGCCCACTATTATCAACCAAGGAGAAAATAGAGAATGAGCATGAGGAAAAAATTCCATATTGATCCGAACTAATCCATACGCTCCCATTTTTAATAAGATTCCGGCTAGAAGCATACAAGTACTATAATGCGCTTCTCCGTGGGTATCTGGTAACCATGTATGTAGGGGTATGATTGGTAATTTGACAGCAAAAGCAAGAAAAAATCCACTATAAAATAATATTTCCAAGGCCGCGGGATAGGACTGATTAGCCAATATTTCAAAATTTAATGTTGGTTCAGTAGAACTATATAAACCGACACCCAGAACTCCCATTAAAAGAAAAATAGAACCCCCTGCCGTGTACAAAATAAATTTTGTAGCCGAATACAGGCGTTTTTTTCCTCCCCACATGGATACAAGTAGATAAACGGGAATTAATTCTAACTCCCACATGAGAAAAAAAAGTAAAAGATCTCGAGAAGAAAATAATCCTATTTGTCCACTGTACATTGCTAACATCAGGAAATGAAATAATCGAGAATCTCGAGTAACTGGCCAAGCCGCTAAAGTAGCTAAAGTAGTGATGAATCCCGTTAGTAAAATGGGTCCTATAGAGAGTCCATCTATTCCTAATCTCCAATGAAAATCCAAAAAAAGGATCCATTTATAATCCTCTATTAGTTGGATTAATGGGTCGTCTGATTGAAAATGATAGCAAAATGCATAAGTCGTTAGAAGAAGCTCTAAAATGCACATACATATAGTATACCAACGGATTACTCTATTTCCCCTATGTGGAAGAAAAAAAATTAAGCAACCTACAAATATTGGCAAAACCACAATTATTGTTAAACAAGGAAAATGGTTCGTGGTAAAGACAAGATACGCTTGGGCCAGAAAAATCCGTGCTCAAAATAAAATTCAATTGAGCACGGATTTTGTCGGTAAAAAAAAAAAAAAGAAAAATGGATTCAAGTAGAGTTTTATGGAATGTATCAATAAGCTAGACCCATACTGCGAGTTGTTTCATGCCATAAATAAACCCGAACACTCAAAAAATCCGTTGGACACGCGGATTCACACCTCTTACAACCAACGCAGTCTTCGGTCCTTGGGGCAGAAGCGATTTGTTTAGCTTTACATCCATCCCAAGGTATCATTTCTAATACATCGGTGGGGCACGCCCGGACACATTGGGTACATCCTATACATGTATCATAAATCTTTACTGAATGTGACATTGGATCTATACATTTTGAACGTCATAAATTTTCGATCTAGTAAACTAACTTATAAATGAATCCTATAAGTTAGATACCGGACGAATCAATGAGTGATCATAATCAATTTTCTTCCGAATTTCTTTATCAAAAAGGACCAAAATACTTTGATTTCTTGTGTTTTTGCAACCACAATCATACCTTACAGGTCTCAAACCTATTAATTTGAACTTATTTCTAAATATTCAATTTTCCACCGGTACAATGAATACTATTTATTCAACAAGTTTGATTGGTTAATACGAGTTGATTTTTTGTTACGATAAATTGATGAAACAATAGCCGGTCCAATAGCTGCTTCAGCGGCTGCAATAGTTATAACAAAAATTGAAAAAATGTCTCCTCTTAATTGACGATTATCAAAAATATCAGAAAATGTTACAAAATTTATATTAACTGAATTTAATAGAAGTTCAAGGCACATAAGGGCTCTAACCATATTTCGACTTGTGATCAATCCATAGATACCAATAGAAAATAAATAGGCACTCAAAACAAGTATATGTTCGAGCATCATTAATCAACTCCTTATCAATTTTGATTCGTTTTAATCTGAACAATAATTGAATAGACTCGATTCTAACAAATAACAAATATGAAACAGGAAAATAGATTGGTAATAGATCGATATAAAACGAAAGCCTTTCTATTCGATTAAAAAAAAGTAATTCAAATTAACAAATTATAGCTTTTGTGTTAGTTAATTCGATTTGAATTACTTGTTGATTTCTTATTGACGAGCTATAGAAATAGCACCTATTAAAGCGACTAAAAGGATTATTGAAATGAGTTCAAATGGAAGAAAAAAATCCGTTGCTAAATGAATTCCAATTTGTTGGCTATTACTTATCAAATCTTGTTCTAAAATATGATTTGATTTTGTAGTCCAGCTGATCCCATACCAGGCCGTATCTGGAATAGTAGTAATTAGTGAAATAAAAAGACTTGTACAAATCATTGAAGTAACCCCATCCCCAACGGTCCAAAGATGAAAATCTTTGTAATATTCTGAACCATTCATAAACATCACAGCAAAAATTATTAAAACATTTATAGCTCCTACATAAATAAGGAGCTGCGCAGCAGCTACAAAATATGAGTTCGATAGAATATAGAATAAGGATATACAAAAAAGAACCAATCCCAACGAAAAGGCCGAATAAATTGGATTCGGAAGTAATACTACTGCCAGACTTCCTAATATAAGACCCGATCCTAGAAAGACTAAAAGAAAATCGTGTATTGGTCCGGGTAAATCCATTTGATTTTATCAAAAAAATCGAAATATTTCATGTCTTTGTTGACCTGACCAGGAAAAAAGAAGTTATCCCTTTTTTTTTTTATTTTAACATATACATATTAATTTAATTGAATTGAATTTGAATGAATCGGGATGATTTGGATTGATGTAAATACAGGACTGCTTTTTTTTCGTTTCGAAAGCAAAGGTTAAAACTTTATCTTTATATTTTATATTATTAAATCATTACATTATTCGAATAGAAACTCATTTTAAATGAAAATCAAGCCACGACCCTCACCAACTAACCGTTCTTTTGTATTCACCAAGCAAAAACCTGATTCCTTTAACTCCAAAAAATTTCAAAAACTTTTTTTTTTGAATTTATAAATGTTTTGTAAATCGAGAGTTTTATACATTGTTGAGTTGAGGTAAATTCGAAGAAATTGTTCGAATTGTGTAATCTTCAATTATTGAGACCGGTAACCGACCTAAAGCAATTTGATTATAATTCAATTCATGACGATTATAAGTAGAAAGCTCATATTCTTCGGACATTGATAAACAATTTGTTGGACAATACTCAACACAATTACCACAAAATATACAAATTCCAAAATCAATACTGTAATTAAGTAATCGTTTCTTTCGAATATCCATTTGCAATTTCCAATCTACAACGGGTAAATCTATAGGACATACACGAACACATACTTCACAAGCAATGCATTTATCAAATTCAAAGTGGATTCGGCCTCGGAAACGTTCTGATGTAATCAATTTTTCGTAGGGGTATTGAATAGTTACAGGTAAACGATTTGCATGGGACAAGGTAATCACGAAACCTTGACCAATGTACCTGGCAGCTCGTATTGTTTGTTGACCAGAGTTCAAGAACCGAGTTAGCATAGGGAACATGTCGGAATATCTATAAATAAATTTACTCGTTTCTTTCTCTTGTTTGAGACAAGTTATGAAGAATAGAATATTCTATTCCTTTACAGTGAAAGAAGTTGGAACGAAGTCGTTAATAATAGATTACCCAAAGAAATAGGTAAAAGAAATTTCCATCCAAGATTTAATAGTTGGTCCATTCTCAGTCTTGGTAAAGTCCATCTTGTTGCAATAGAAATGAATAAGAACAAATAAGTTTTAGCCAGTGTAATAAAGATACCGATTATTGTTCCAAAAACCTTCCCTCTTTGATTTATGTCAAATAACTCAGGACCAAATAGGTTTGGAATAGAAAGATTCCACCCCCCCAAGTAAAGAACTGTTACAAATAATGAAGAAATTAGTAGATTTAGATACGAAGCAACATAAAATAAGCCAAATTTTATACCTGAATATTCGGTTTGATAACCAGCTACTAATTCTTCTTCTGCTTCTGGTAAATCAAAAGGTAATCTCTCACACTCGGCTAGAGAAGAAATTAGAAAAATGATAAACCCTATAGGTTGACGCCACAAATTCCATCCCCAAAAACCATATTTGGATTGTGTTTCAACTATATCAACTGTACTTAAACTGTTAGATAATCATAGTCGACAATAACATCACTGCTTTCATCGCTATTACAGAACCGTACATGAGATTTTCACCTCATACGGCTCCTCATAGGTCACAAATCAATCTAAGAACCTTTCAAATTTATCTTGATGGTAGGATCAATAGAGAATAAAACTCTTATCCTAAGGCCTAGAATTAGACTAATGGAATTCTGTCTGCTATATTTATAATTATAATTAAAAAATTATAATAAAAAAGTGCTTCTGAATTGATCTCATATTTTAAGAATTTTCATTTTTCTTTTTTGATTAAAAACTTATCCTTGAATGAGAAAAAATACTTTTTAGAGGAATATCCCATAGATATTTCAACTTCTCGTTTTCGATTACGAAAAAGAATTTAGGCATTGCATAACAAGAATTGGATTTCGTTCCTATTCTCCTTTCTCAGAAAAGAGGTATTATTCGCATTATCAAAAGTAAAAGATTTCTTCGTTTTGATAGTTATTTACTTAATCGGTGGACAGGAACATACTCTGGGTCGAAATCGTGAGGAGTACTTCTTAAGAATTTCTACCAACTTAAAGCCCCAATTCGAATTATTTTTCTATAACAAAAATATCCTATTGGATAATTTTCAGAATCTCCATTACTAATCCTTTGTGTATCTTGGTCTTCCTAACCATCCACTCGTTTTTTTAATCTTTCATTAGGATAATACATCTATGCTATGGTAATAGTATAGAAAAAACCCATACAATTGATCTTTTAAACCCGCTTCAAGTCATGATGACTAATCAGCCAATCTTGGGGTAAACAGCTTTGCCTGCTTATGTTTACTTTCACTTAATTCTTATTCTTGTACGTAGGAAATGAGATTTCATTCTTTTAACAGCAAATTTGTAAGCCGTTTTATTTCACTCATAGAACTATCTGGTTTAATTCATCAACTCAATGATGAATAAAAAAATTGATATTCAAATCATTTGACTTTCTGGTTAGAAAGAAAAGAAATGGGGGAATTTTTATGTCTCACCGAATCACACGTAGAGATATTGATAATACACATAGAGTTAATGGTATTTCATAACTAATTGATTGAGCAGCAGCCCTTAATCCACCTAAAAAGGAATATTTATTATTTGATCCATATCCTGACATAAGCAATCCAACGGGAGCAAGACTTGAAATGGCGATCCATAAAAAAACACCAATACTAAGATCAGCTAGAATAAAGCGACAACTAAAGGGAATTATTGAATAACTTAGTAAAATGGATATGACTGCTATGGATGGACCAATACTGAATAAACGAGTATCTCCTCTAGATGGAAGAATATTTTCTTTGAAAAGTAGTTTTGTACCATCGGCTAAAGCTTGAAGAATTCCCAAAGGCCCCGCGTATTCGGGTCCAATACGTTGCTGTATCCCTGCGGCTATTTCTCTTTCTAACCAAACAATTACTAGAACACCCAGTGTGATTCCTAATACAAGAATTAAAATAGGGACAAGCATCCCTATGATTCCATAAAATTCTTTTAAGGATTCCAATCTGGAAAAAGAATGGATAGCTTCTATTTCTATTATATCAATTATCATTTCAACGATCAACTTCTCCCATAATGATATCTATACTACCTAGTATCGTCATAATATCAGCCAATTTCATTCTTTTAACTAACTGCGGAAGAATTTGCAAGTTGATAAACCCCGGCGGTCGGATTTTCCATCGCCAAGGAAAAACACTCTGATCTCCGATCAGAAAAATTCCCAATTCTCCTTTTGGTGCTTCGACTCTTACATAAAGTTCTTGCTTGGACAATTCAAAAGTGGGAGAAGGCTTTTTACTAATAAATCGATATTCAAAATCATTCCATTCAGGGTCTTTTATTCTATCAAAGCGCCGGCTTTCTAAATTCTCATACGGCCCCCCTGGAATTCCTTCCAAGGCTTGTTGGATTATTTTTATGGATTCTGTCATTTCACCAATTCGTACTAAATAACGAGCTAATGAATCCCCTTCTTTTTGCCATTGAATCTCCCAATCAAATTCGTCATAACACTCATAACGATCAACTTTACGAAGATCCCATTGTATTCCGGAAGCTCGTAGCATTGGCCCCGATAAACCCCAATTTAGTGCTTCTTCTCCGCCAATAATACCTACGCCTTCCACTCGTTCTAAAAAAATAGGATTTCGGGTAATAAGCTTTTGATATTCAGCAACCCCAGTTAAAAAATAATCGCAAAAATCCAAACATTTATCTACCCATCCATAAGGTAGATCAGCAGCGACCCCTCCAATACGAAAATAATTATGCATCATGCGCATACCGGTAGCAGCCTCGAATAGGTCATATATCAATTCTCGTTCTCGAAAAATATAGAAAAAGGGGGTCTGTGCCCCAATATCTGCCATAAAAGGGCCAAGCCATAACAAATGGGAAGCGATACGACTCAACTCCAGCATAATAGCTCTAATATAGCTAGCCCTTTTAGGTACTTGAATATTGCCTAGCTGTTCAGGTCCATTTACAGTTATTGCTTCTGTAAACATGGTAGCTAAATAATCCCAACGTGTTACATAAGGCAAATATTGTATAATTGTTCGATTTTCCGCAATTTTCTCCATTCCTCTATGTAAATAACCTAATATAGGTTCACAGTCAATAACATCTTCACCATCGAGAGTAACGATCAGTCGAAGAACACCATGCATTGATGGGTGGTGAGGCCCCATATTCACTATCATAAGGTCATTTCTTGTAATTGGTGTAATCATAAGTTTTTCCCGAGTCAGTCTTCCATGCATTTCTGAAAGTAAAAAGGAGTTCATTCAAATTTAAATGACTAAGCTCATCAAATGGTATCGTGCTTCAAATTAACGCGTTTTTATTTCTCGAATATCCAACTCATCAATTAATTCTTTATAGCGTCCTCTACTTCTTTTTAACAAATAGGCTAGTAGTCGTTGACGTTTTCCCAAAATTTTGCGCAAACCTCTCTGAGATGAAAAGTCTTTTTTGTGCAATTCCAAATGTGAAGTAAGTCGCCTTATCTTCGTGGTGAAACTGAATACTTGAAATTCAACAGACCCTTTATTTTCTTCGTTTTCTTTTTGAGAAATCATCGAAATTACTGAATTTTTTACCATAAAAAAATGCTCCTTTTTCCTTGTACAGATATGGATTTTACCGATCAGTAATAATAATGCTATTAGTTTTTATGTGGTATATACAATAATTTAATGCAAATAACTCCTAATTTTCTGAATTCAGACCAACCAATCAAATTTGAAATTCTATTTAGATAGGAATAGAAAACGATTGGTACATTTTCGCATCGAAAAATTTAGACCTAAAATTCAGAAGTTTCTGTTAATTCATTTCGAGATCTAATTGAGATATTATTCAAAGTCATTTCATATTGGATACTCGAATGAGATGTGAGATAAGAAAAGCGCATGATCTGTCTATTTGTTTACTTTCATATACCCTAGAAATTATATAAATTATATTTTATATTCTAGGGTATATAGAAATAGGATCTAGGATATATAGAAAAAGTGTATTATTCACAGAATTTCAATCGCGGATACAGATGTATTCTTAACATACTGAAACGACTGCCATTATTGGTATCAAACCAATAACGATTCATACAAGCTAAATCTTCTACTCGATAATTAGGCCAAAGAAAGAGCTTTAAGTTCATTAATTTATTTTGCTCTCTATTAATATTGTCATATGAAACTTGGATGCTGTTTGTTACGTTCTTTTCATTCCAAAATACTAGATTTCTATCTATAGAATTTATATTCTTTGAATTGAAACAAATTAGAATTCTCACTTTTCTACGACGTTTAAACGATAAAATATTTTCCGGAACAAGTAAATAAAAATGCTTTTTGTCTCTATTTGCGGTTATTCTTTGATGTGGTAAAATAGTTTCATCAAAATTTTTCTTAGAAACATATCTTTGCTCTTGATATTTTTGATTAATTTGATGCTTACTCTTATGAAGCAACGAAATACCTACGGTTTGGTACATAATAAATTGTCCGTCTTTTTTGCCAGACAGACGAAGTGGTTGTACAATCAATACTCCTTTCTTCATCAACTCTGAGAGAGTCAAATTCTTTTGAATCAACATTATATCCAAACTCATTTCTCTCTTTTGAATGGAGGATATAGTAATTTTTCTTGGATCTATCAGTCTAAGCAGGAGACAATAGATCTTGATATTATTGATCATTCTTTGATTCAAAGTTGCGTCCCATTTCAATTGAAAAAGAAAATAATGTTTCAGGAAGAAATCTAGTTCTGCTTCTGTATTGCTTTTGTATTGTTTTTTCTTTTTCCCCTTTTTCATGTCCGAGCTTGCATAATTTTCTTCAATATCTTTTTGTTGTGAGAAAACAGATCCGCGATCTCCTTGGCTTATGGGTTCTTCTTCATTTCGATGCTTTTTATTCGATGCTATCAACAAATTTATCTTTTTCTTTTCATTAATATTTATATTTTTACTACTATTTAAATTTAAAAGAAGTAATTTGCTTGGTATAAACCAAGGTTTCATTTTATATGCCTTATAAAGTAACACAAATTCTGGGAAGAGCCAAAACTCCAGATTCGATATAGGACGCTTTAGTCTTTTTTCATTCATTCCCATCCAATCAAAAAACCCTTTGTGGGAATTTGGTGAATTGGTTTCTGGAATCATAAGATATAAAATATTTTTTTTCGAAATTATTTGAGAGTTGTTAGTACGAATGTGCGCATTTTGATACCTATTGGTATCAATTAGGATCCAGGCCTCAATATCGACTTTTTGTCTAAGATAAAAATTGAAAATTTTCCAAGCAAAATATTTTCTATCCGCTGGTTTTTCCATATATGGAATATCAACCTGCCCTAGATCATTTGGAATAGGGATGTTCCTCTGTATATCAAAAAGGTTTGTTTTAGACCTGTTATAAGTATAAGAAATTTCTTGCTTCTTATTTCCTTGAAAGGGAGGTCTATAAAAAAAGCATTCCGGTTTATTTTCATAATTAATAAATTTATATGATAAAAGATTATATCTATAGTATTTTCGAAAATTATCTTTTTCAGTAGATAATAAATATACTTCAGATTTTTTTTTGGAACCAACTAACAGGTCTTTTTCATATGAATGCTGCTTGCTAAAATTTGCCTTTTTGGCTATACAACGCTGGCGAACTCTATTTCGCCATTTTTCTGGTATTAATTTAGACCATCTGATCTGAGATAAATGGTATTGAAAATGCCCTTTTAACCAGTTTTTCCATTTATTCGTTTCATAGCGCGGAAGTTTCTTATTTGCTAATTTCGAATGATCCATTCCTTGTCTTTCAAAAGAATCCTTTATTTTAGACTTAAGAAAGGGGGGTATTCTTTGATTTTGATATTGAACAACAGATCTTACCGAGTTACTAATTTTTATTTGTGATAATTTGTAAAATACATATGCTTGTGACATGTAGGATAAGTCATAAAAAATACGTGAATTTTCTTTAATATTTCGAATCTTATCAAGTGGCTTTTTTATAGCCGAAATAAACGAAATTGGAGTTTTCTTTTTTGTATTAATTGTTGCTTGTTTTCTTTCATTATTGTAAATCAATTTATCAATAAATTTTTTTGTTAATTTAAGAAAAAATTCTGTATTTATTCTGGGAATATTAATGATAGATACAAATATATCTGTATAGATTTTTTCAATGAAAATTTTTAAAAGGGAGGGTAATTTACAGATTAATCGAGCATTTCTTCTTTTTAATATTTGCCATTTTTCAAATCTTTTAGCATTATAATTTGTTTTGTTAGGACTAAGATTTTTTATTCTTGGAGTTACTTTTTTTTTCTCTTTTGAGATTTTTTCTAGTTGATTTCGGATTGTACTTGTTCTATCAGTGACATCTTTCGTTTTTTTTTCTGTCAATGGAGAATTTGTCCAACTCGGAGATGCAATTTGACTAAATGATTCGTGAATTATCTCATTGCTTATCATGGAATCTTTTTCTTCTTTAAGTTCGTTCGATTTATATACTTCTCGTAATCTAAACAATAGAATTGGATTTACTTTTGAAAGTTCTTTTATTATTTTTTTTATAAAAAAAATACCTCCGATAACCCATTTTTTGATTTCTTTTGAAACCTTTTGAAGTAATTTGGTTTTTTCTTTGAAAACTGTTAGAACTCGAAAATACTTCTTTTTTAATTTTGCAATTTGTTTTTTGAATTCCTTAAAAATGGGTTTAAAAAAAGAAGGACGTTTTCGGGGCGGACCAAAAGGAAGTTCTGCTTCCATTCCCCAAATTGTTAAAAAACAAAAATCATCTTTTTCTTTTTTCTTTTTCATTAGATCTTTCTGAGAGGATCGTAGTTTGGATTTGCGCCAAGGTTTCAGACAGAACGGAAACAATATTTTTATCTGAATACCATCTGTCAACCAATTTTTTGGAAATTCTGTTTCGGATAATGGAACCCCATTATAGGTACATTTAAGATGTACCTCTCTATTCCATTCCTGGAAATCCTCAGCCCATTCAGGAAGTTCGAATAGGAGTATACGGCCAATATTTTTTGTAATTATTAATAAAGGTAATAGAATACTTTTTCTAAAAATAGATTGAGTTAATAACATACAACCTCTTATTACTTGCGCAAGTGGAATGCTATCCCAGGCCTCTGCTATCTCTAGTCGAACTTTTTCCTTTCTTTTGTTCTTTTCTTTTTTTTCTTCTCTTTTTGTTTGTTCTTTTGTATACTCTACCGTTTTGAATGCTTCTCCCTTACCCACCCAATTTCGAAAAAAAAGTTTAATCAATCCGGAGATATCAAAAGAAAAAAGAGGGAATTTTTGTAGTCTTTCAAAAAAAAGGAGGGAATGCACATTTGCTTGAAACAATTCTGAAATAACTATTTTACGTCTTTGAGCTCGCATAGAACCTTTGATTATATCCCGCCGAAAGTCTGATTGTTGTGAATAAC